CGATTGAGAATATCAGAATCGGATAACTCGGCCCGAATCGGCTTACTAATAGGATGTCCCGAAATAGTACAAAATTGAGCTTTAGCCAACGATCCAATCATTGGAATAATTGGGACTAGGGTTTCAAACTTCTTACTAGTAATCTCCATTAGAAATGCATTTTCTAGCATTTGCGTCCTTACCACTGAAGGATTTCGCCCTACACTTGAAAGATAACTCAGAAACTCGAAGGAATGATTAGAAAATTGGTTTATATTAATTCTATCTGCTTGAGCCCACAAGTAAAAGTAACATTGCCATAAAATGACAAGGTGACATTTCCATTTATTCATCAGAAGACAACTTCCCCTTGAAGCCAGAATGCATTTTTCTTGATATCTGACATAATGCATGAAAGGATCCTTGAACAACCATAGGATATTCTGGAAATCCTTACAAAGCACTCCTCGAGGATGTTCCATTTTTCCATAGAAATAGGTTCGCTCAAGAAGGTTTTCAAAAGATGTTGATCGTAAATACAAAGATTGTTTACGGAGAAACATGAACAGGGATTCCCATTCATACACATGAGAATTATATAGGAACAAGAAGAATCTTTGATTCGCTTTTGAAAAAAAAGAGATGGATTTCTTTTGAGTAATAAGACTAGCCCAATTACGAGACTCGTGGAGAAAGAGTCGGAATAAATGTAAAGAGGGGGCATCTTGTATCCAAGAGCGGAGATTTTGAACCAAGATTTCCGGATGAATGGGGTAAGGTATTAGTATATCTGACACATTATTTAAATGGGAGAATTTATCCTCTAAAAAGGAAAATGTTGAATGAATTGATCGTAAATTCTGATATTTTTGTAGATCTTTCCTTTCTTGAGAAGAGACGACTCTCAGTGAGAATTTCATTTCCAAAATGACTGAAAATCCGGCGGATACCATTGGATAATAACTTTTTTTTTTTTTTAAAGCATTAGCCAAAACAATCAACCACTTTTGTTGATACATTTGAGTAATTAAACGTTTCACAAGCAGTGAACTGAATTTATTGTCATAACCTAAATTTTCCACGGGTTCGTAAGGACTGGATCCTTTTAAACCATGATCATGAGCAAGTGCATACAGAGACTCTTGAAAAAGAAGTGGATAGAGGAAATCTTGTTGTTGCGATCTATTCATTTCGAAATATCCTTGTAATTCCTCCATTTGAAATTTGCTTTGAAACAAAGGCAAAGGGTTTATTGGGTTAGCAAATGATACATAGTACGATACAGTCAAAACAGGGTATATAGTAAGAAAATCGAAAATAAAATACCTCGGTGACAATAGATAAGCTAATCAATGGATCCTCTCTTTTTCCATCTAATTGGTTTCTATTCGTTATAGAACACCTAGATGGTTCGAAATCTTTTATTGTTGCAACCCGATCGCTCTTTTGATTTTGGAATAATTTCTTTTTATCAATATACCGTTTCTGATACACATGAGTCTCCACTCCATACAGAATCTAATGGAGGTAAAAATAGTTAGGATTCAAATGGGTAATCCACTTATGGGAGAACCTTTTCCCGCACCAGGCACTAATCAATTTTTAACATCTAATTAGATCGGGTAATAATTCGAATTCAGAACAGAAGCTCGTTGCTTTTTGCTTCCCTAGAATTGGAACCTATAAGGGCTCTATCCATTTATTCAATCGACCCAACCGTCAATTTCCTTTGCCCCGCTATTAAGAATCATAGAAAAACTGGATTTTGTAACGATCCGTTAAGGATCAGATAGTCTCAAAGATTGAGATTGATACGACATGCTTCTTTTTCCACTCACCCCCTTTCAGGATCAGTCGTGGTCTTACAAACTCTACCAATGGTATGTATGAATCCGTTGCTTCATCCAAATGTGTAAAAGATTCTAGGCGCACTTAAAAGCCGAGTACTCTACCGTTGAGTTAGCAACCCGAATTAGGGTCCGTAGATATGATCGCAATCAAATAAATAAAAAAAAAGAATAACGAGATTGGTATGACCTCATCAACAAAATGGAACTAACAACGAAATCTAAAAAAAAAAAAAAGAATTTTCGGGTTGATTCGAAACCTAAAACTGAATAAATCAAATGAAAATCGAATAAATTACCCGGTAAATCACTATAGAAAATAGAGAAATCTCTTTACGTTTCAGAAGAGACCTTTTGTGCCACAGCGAATCTAAGGAACACATCATTTGGATGAATACAAGTAAAAACAAAATAGAATAGGATCCTAGATCTATTTATCTATAATTTTATTATAGTTGATCACTACACTATTGTCAACATGCCAATATGAGAGTTGCAACCTTCAAAACTGAATCAAACCATGCCCCGTAACTAAAATTCTTGATTATCTAAGTAAATTGGAAAGCTAAGAAAAAGGATAATTTAAGAACGAAAAAATACTAAAGTACTCACAAAGGATAGGGCAGCCCCCCCGTACATCCCTACTTTTATTTTAATTCGTTTCATTAACTCGA